TGTTTATATACATCCTTCCTGGTTGAGACCACACATAAAAATGATATTGCCATAAATGGACAAAGAAATATTTCCATTTATTTATCACAAGAGGCGTATCCTTTAAAGCCAGAATTGATTTTCCTTGATATCTAACATAATGCATGAAGAGATCCTGGAGAAACCATAGGCTAGTCGGAAAATCATTAGCAAAGACGTCTTCTACGGGAGGCTTTATTTTTCCATAGAAATATATTCGCTCAAAAAAGACACCGGAAGCTGTTAATCGTAAATGAGAAGATTTGTTGCGTAGAAAAAGTAAGATGGATTCGTATTCACAAACATGAGAATTATACAGGAACAAGAAAAATCTTGGATTACTTTTTGAAAAAATAGAAATCGATTTTTTTAGAAATTTATATTTATGTGGAATAATAAGACTATTCCAATTATAATTATAATACTCGTGAAGAAAAAGCCCTAATAAATACAAAGAGGAGGCGTCTTTTACCCAGTAGCGAAGGGTTTGAACTAAGATTTCCAGATGAATCGGGTAGGGTATTAGTACATCTGATACATAATTTAAACGTGTAAATTTGTCCTCGAAAAAAGGAAATATTGAATGAATTGATCGTAAATTATAATACTTTACGATTTCTGCACCCGTTAAAGAAGATACTAATCGTGGGGAAAATGGAATTTCCACAACAACTGCAAACCCCTCTGATATCATTTGAGAATACAAATTTTTATTGAACCCAAAAACTTTATTTTGGTTAGAATCATTAGAGGAAATAATCAAATGATTCTGTTGATACATTCGAGTAATTAAACGTTTTACAATCAGTAAACTATATTGACTGTCATAACCCACATTTTCCAACAAATTTGATCTATTTAAACCATGATCACGAGCAAATGCATAAATGTACTCCCGAAAGATAAGTGGGTATAGAAGGTCATGTTTCCAAGATCTATCTAGTTCTAAATATCCTTGAAATTCTGCCATTTGAATTAGATTTGAGCCGAAAATACGATGGGATGTATTGGGTTATCAAATGATACCTAGTACGATAGAGTTAAAACAAGGTATTATTTTAATAAATGATTAAAGAATAAAAAAAAAATAATAATAATAAAAATGGATACCTCGTAAAAAGGTACGACTCATCAACAGACTCTCTGTCCTCACTTTTTTCACCCAATTGGTTTATGTTTATTCTCGGATAAACAGATGGTTAGAAATCCTTTATTTTTGCAATCCAATCGCTCTTTTGATTTTGAAAAAAAAAATTTCTTTATCAATATACTGCCTTCTTCATACACATTTATCTCCGCCACATAATAGAGATAACTAATAGTTAGGATTCATAAAAAATCGATAATACACTCATGGGAAAAGCCTTTCCCGCGTCAAGCACTAATATAGTTTTAACGTCTAATTAGATCAGGTAATCATTCAAAAATTAAGAACAGGAGCTCGTTACTTTATATTTTCTTTCCTATAATTGGAACCTATAGCTATAGTTAGGTTCTATCCATTTATTTACTGGACCCAACTTTCAATTTAGTTTGAATTTCTTTGCTTTTTAAAATTTTTTAATTGATTTTATTTTGTTCCAAGCCAAGAATTCAAACAATTTAAACAGGGGTTTGGCCCTATTCCTAAAGAATGAAATATTCTTAGAATTCTCTATTGATACGACATGCTGCTTTTTCCAGTCATTCCTTTCAGGATCAGTCGCGGTCTTACAAACTCTACCGATGGTATAGACGAATCCATTGCTTCATACAAATGTGTAAAAGATGCTAGCCGCACTTAAAAGCCGAGTACTCTACCGTTGAGTTAGCAACCCGAACTAAAATAATTAGAATGTATAGATATAATCGAAATCCCAATAAATAAAGAGATTGAATTGTACGGCGCAATCAATTCATTTAAAAAAATAAAAAAATAAAATAGATTTATTTATTGAATTATAGAATATTGATTTAGAATGAACGATTCAGAAATATAAATAATCAAAAACTATTTGTCGACCAACTCTTGTCTTTTATGTTATCCATTATTATATTATATTTTAATCATTAAAAAAAAAAAAGACTTACAACACATCCAATGAACCCTTTATTTGTTTATTTGAATGAAATAAAATCGATAGGACGGAGATAAATATATTCATTTATCCACGCTCAGATTATATTTATTCGATACACTGTTGTCAATATGAATGTAAATGTTGAGATAAAAAATACAATAGAAAAATAGACAAAAAAAAATAATAATAAATTGAAAAATTGAATTGAAATTAAAACTTCAATTTATTAAAATCAAAAACAAAAACTAAGGATTTATGTTGGATTGGCACTACATATATAATTTACATATAGACAAAAGGGTGTAGACGGACGAATAAATTAAACAAATGAAGTATAAAAACTCCAGGTTTATTCAATTAATATCAATCAATATAAGTAAATAAAGGAAAGATTAACCCTTTGCTTTTTTTCTCCTACATAATGTCGTCTTTTATCACGATAAAAGTCTATTTCCATGTCAATGGGCGTTTTTCAGTGGAATTCTATGAAGAAAGAAAAAAAGCAAAGAAAAGATTATCCAAAACTCTATACAAATCATTCACACTCTCTTTAATTTATATATATTTCGTTAATTGAATTTTGGTTGGTGATTAAGGCGAAGTTCCATAAAAACACCCGCCTTCTTTGAAATATCATGAACAGTTCCTGTAGGCTGAGCCCCTTTTTCAAGGAAATATAGAATAACAGGAACATTTAAATAGGTTTGATTCTTTATCGGATCATAAAAACCCACTTTCCGAAGAGCTCTTCCTTCTCTTCGGGATCGAACATCAATTGCAACGATTCGATAAATGGCTCAGTGGGATAGATGTAGATAACCCCCCCGAGAAACGTATAAGAGGTTTTCTCCTCGTACGGCTCAAGAAAATTCAAGTTATGCTGATGTATAAAATTCTAATGTCAAATATATTCCTAAAATCATCAAATCAATTAGACCAAGAATTTTCTTTCTTTATCATCATATGATTTAAATACTTGTTTCTTATTCTTTCCCCAACCACAAAATTTATTCGTATTTGTAATTTGCACTCTCATAACTCAAGTCGGATAATTCCCAAAGGAAACCTTTTATACGCATTTCGTTTATTGAGCGGTCTCTAATCCCCTTTCTTTTTGTCTGTCTCCTTTCGAATCTATTTTGATTGTTCATAGTTCTGTTCTCGTTGTTGAGACAATTGAAAACGGTATTTCCTTGTTCTAGGATCCTTTATCTTTCTTTGCCTTGAATCATTGGGTTTAGACATTACTTCGGTGATCTTTAATCGTTTCAGTTTCAATCAAAATGGCAGCAACATACCATTTGTTGTGATTTCTTTCGATCAACGAATCATATGAATGGTTGATTCCTGTGTAAAACACTTTTGATTTGATCGAAAATGTTTTGCAAATTCCAAAAAATTTTACTTTTGAATTTGAAACTTTCTTAGAATTGGATCCTTTCGATTTCTATATCGAAAATATACTTAACAAAGTGATCCCAATTTATTAATTGATACTAACCCTAGATTCTTACCCTCCGATAAACGAATCAATACGTTCTGCTCGAGCTCCATCCTGTACTGTACGATACAGTTTACCCCCCCCCCCAAAAAAAAAAATGAGAGTTATGGTGGAACAGAACAAACGATGTCGAGCCAAAAGCACTTTCATTCCTATATAATTCCTATATAATATAAAAATGGTGGGTGTAAGAATCCACAGCGGATCGTGTCCTTCAAGTCGCACGTTGCTTTCTACCACATCGTTTTAAACGAAGTTTTACCATAACATTCCTTTAGTTTGGAACCAGTATGTAATTAATTCCATTATGGAATCATGAATAGTCATTGGTTCGGTCGGTACCTAGTAATCTATATTTTATTTTTTCCTTCTATACTTCTATTCTATCTTCTATATTTATATTAAATAGAATTTCTGACAACGTCGCAGAAAAAATAAAAATTAACCCCGGATACATATCGTTATAAATATAAAAATTTATACAAAATAAAAATTGATAATATTTTAAAATTAAAATAAAAAAAAACTAAATAATATATATATAAATTGATAATATTTTAAAATTAAAATAAAAAAAAACTAAATAATATATAATATAATATAAAATATAAATAAAAAATAAATATATAAATAAAAAATATATTTAATAATTATAAATAAAAATAACATGACTAAAATTCAAATAAATAAGTTCTTTTTGAATCTGCATCTTCAAATAACTTGATAGTGATAAGATAAATTCAACAATTTCACACTTCTTCGAGTACTAACAACTCATAAGAAATCATCAATTTCAGAGATAGATCACAAATAGATTCTATTCCATCTATGTCTTATTTGAACTCGATTAAATTTGTGAAAAAGATATGATTCAGAGAAAGCTCATTACGAACAAAACTTTTTCAATATTATACTCTTAAATATAAATACAAGGTTGTTCAAAAAAGTAACCTTTATTTTATTCTGATTTATTCTGATAAAATATAAACCACCTATCATAATATATATATGTCATATATATTATATGATATATATGGGTTAAAGCTGCGATAATATCCTACTGTATTGGGTGTGTGGACAGATACGCTCTGGGACGGAAGGATTCGAACCTCCGAATACCGGGACCAAAACCCGTTGCCTTACCACTTGGCCACGCCCCATTTTAACATTTTAAATTTATATTTAATACTAATAAACACTAATATTGGCACTGGTTGTTCGTCAACTTCAGTCTAAATATCTATCAAATATATTAGCTTATTGATAGAATTTTTATACGTGTAGATATAGAATTAAACTGATGAATTTATTGATCATTACATCTAATTCAATTAAGATATTGTATGAAAGTATGATTTATCCTATTCACTTTTGATTTGAGAATTGAAGTTGAAGGATTTTTGATTGGTCAAGTTCAAATCAAAGAAGGGTTTTTGTTAGATCGAAGTTATTTTTATTCATTTACCCTTCTCTAAATAACTCAACTTATTAATAACTCAATCAAAATAAATATAATAACCCTCAAGAACAAAATGTTTGTTATGCTTAATATATTAAGTTTGATCTGGATCTGTCTTAATTCTGCCCTTTATTCAAGTAGTTTTTTCGTCGCCAAATTGCCCGAGGCCTACGCTTTTTTAAATCCAATCGTAGATGTTATGCCAGTAATACCTTTGCTATTTTTTCTATTAGCTTTTGTTTGGCAAGCTGCTGTAAGTTTTCGATGATTTTTTTAATTTAATACGATTTTAAAGAATACTGCCCTGGACAAATTTATGATTTATTCAAAAAAAATTCTAACAATCGATAAGATCAGATAAGTCTTACAGTAGCAACGCTCGATTCAAATATTTAAATTCTGGTATAGCTGTGATAAGTTGGGAACACCACATTTCACTTCCTTATTCTGACCTTTTTCCATTGGAAGACCTCTTGGAGTTGTCCACAATGTCTAATTGTGGGTATAAAAGAAAATTTTTGGTGATTAAAAACTCCAATTTTTTTAAAATTTATTAAAAATGGAGTTTTTGAAAATTCTTTTATTTTTCTAATCTGAAAAGAACTTTAGTTTATTTCTTGGTTTGGTGGCAATTATTTCTTGGTTTGGTGGCAAAATAAAAATATAAAATTATAAAAATTATAGTAGGGTATGCAATCTAAAATACAAATATACAATATACAAATGGGGAATCTACTCTCTTTTTTCTAAAAAAATAATCTTGGAGATTCTGTAATGCTTACTCTAAAACTATTTGTTTACACGATAGTGATATTCTTTGTCTCTTTATTCATCTTCGGATTCCTATCTAATGATCCGGGGCGTAATCCTGGACGTGAAGAATAAAATAAAAAAGAAATAAGGTTTTTTTGTTTTTCTTGCTCGATTTTTATTTTTAAATGTTCTTTAGTAAGATTTTAGATATTTCACATTTTTAACTATTAAAATAACTAAAAAAAAAAAGAACTCGCGAAACATTCGAAAGGAAATAAAAAATTATCGATGAAAATGGAAAGAGAGGGATTCGAACCCTCGGTACGAAAAACTCGTACAACGGATTAGCAATCCGACGCTTTAGTCCACTCAGCCATCTCTCCCAATTGACAAAGGATAATTACTATGTTACATAAGTCAAAATAAGGCTTGAAAAAAGACTTTTATTTAGTTTATTTATATTTTTTTAATATAAGTTTTTAATATAAGAAAAAAGAAAACTAAAAAATAAAAAAAAAAGCCCTCTTTGATTTTTTCCAAAAAAACCTTTTCTTTCCCCGGCTTGGCCTGGTCAGTACCAGGCTGGGCCGGGCCTCTTTTGTTCCAACCAATCAAATTAAAATAATTTTTTTTTTAATTTGAAAACACAAAAGCTTATTATTGATATTGAAACTATCATATCATAAGAGGGGCTATTTTAGTTCGAGTCATAATCCAAACGTCATTTTCTATCTTCATTTTTTTTTAGCTTTATATTTACTCTATTTTCTCTATTTTTATTTAATAAAAAATAAATATAAATTTTTGTAAAGTCCATTTAAATAAGATACGAAAACAAGGGAACTATGAATTCTTGAACAATGCATTTTTATGTTACGGCTTAAATAGTTTTGTCAAGCCATATTCGACAAAAACCTCCAAGCAAAAGATTTGGTATTTAGTTATTGAAATGAGTCCTCGTTTCCTAATCTCATTACGTACTCTCGTTAACGCTCTTATTTTCATGATTCTTTTTTGATCCTATCTTTTGATTACGAAAAAATTTCTTGTTCGACAAAAAGTCGATTTATACACAATAATCGGATTGTAGCGGGTATAGTTTAGTGGTAAAAGTGTGATTCGTTCGATTAACCCCTTAATAGTTAAGGGGTCCCTTGAGTTGATTAATATCCCATTACGATCAAAAACTTTATCTCGTAAAAAGGATTTACTCCTTTACCTCTCAATGAAAAATTCGAGGAAGAATATAAACTCTCGTGATTTGTATCCAAGAGTCAATTAGAAATTGAAAAATTGGATTATGAAATAACGAAACATAATTTTTTTTAATTGGATCAATACTTCCAATTGAATGAGTATGAGTAAGGAATCCATGGATAAAGATAGAAAATTTATTTCTAATCGTAACTAAATCTTCAATTTTTCTTTTTTTTTTTTGTATTTTGTATAAATTGAAGCAAAATAGCTATTAAACAATGACTTTGGTTTACTAAAGACATCGACAAATCTTTTAGCTCGATGGAAACAAAATGCTTTTCCTAAGGATTCTATTAAAATAGAAATAGAGAACGAAGTAACTAGAAAGAGTGTTAGAATCCCCTCTTTTCTATAAGGATCATCTAGAAAGCGGGTCCTTTTGAATGCATTCAGACAGAAAAGCTGACATAGATGTTATGGGTAGAATTTTTTGAATTTTGTTCATATCTTAC